GCTAGTGTAGCTTAAATCAAAGCATAACACTGAAGATGTTAAGATGAATCCTAGAAAGATTCCACGGGCACAAAGGCTTGGTCCTGACTTTACTATCAGCTTTAACTCAATTTATACATGCAAGTATCCGCATCCCCGTGAGAATGCCCTCAATCCTCTGCCCGAGAACGAGGAGCAGGCATCAGGCACAACCACTTATGCCCAAGACAAAGCTTGCTAAGCCACACCCCCAAGGGATTTCAGCAGTAATAAATATTAAGCCATAAGTGCAAACTTGACTTAGTTAGAGTTAAAAGGGCCGGTAAAATTCGTGCCAGCCACCGCGGTTATACGAAAGACCCTAGTTGATAAACACGGCGTAAAGGGTGGTTAAGGAAAACAAGTAATAAAGCTAAAGACCCTCTAAGCTGTCATACGCATTCCGAGAGCACGAAACCCAAACACGAAAGTAGCTTTAAATATCATTACCTGACCCCACGAAAGCTAAGAAACAAACTGGGATTAGATACCCCACTATGCTTAGCTATAAACCTAGATGTCTCCTTACACAAACATCCGCCCGGGTACTACGAGCACAGCTTAAAACCCAAAGGACTTGGCGGTGTCTCAGACCCACCTAGAGGAGCCTGTTCTAGAACCGATAACCCCCGTTAAACCTCACCACTTCTTGTTTTCCCCGCCTATATACCGCCGTCGTCAGCTTACCCTGTGAAGGTCTAATAGTAAGCAAAACGGGCCCGCCCAAAAACGTCAGGTCGAGGTGTAGCGTACGAAGTGGGAAGAAATGGGCTACATTTTCTATGTACATAGAATATTACGAATGACATATTGAAACAAATGTCTGAAGGTGGATTTAGCAGTAAAAAACAAATAGAGTGTCCTTTTGAATTAGGCTCTGAGACGCGCACACACCGCCCGTCACTCTCCCCACATTTATAACTATTTAATATATAATAAAACACATACTTACACGGGGAGGCAAGTCGTAACATGGTAAGTGTACCGGAAGGTGCACTTGGAACAATCAGGACGTGGCTGAGATAGTTAAGCATCTCCCTTACACCGAGAAGACATCCATGCAAGTTGGATCGCCCTGAGCTAAACAGCTAGCTTAAACACCAAAAATTATCATCAACATTAAAAATCTTTACAAGACTCCAACAACCCAAATTAAAACATTTTACCGCCTAAGTATGTGAGACAGAAAAGGCACACTCAAAGCTATAGAAAAAGTACCGCAAGGGAACGCTGAAAGAGAAATGAAACAAATCATTAAAGCCCCACAAAGCAGAGACTAAACCTCGTACCTTTTGCATCATGATTTAGCTAGCCCCTCTGAGCAAAGCGTACTTTAGTTCAAAACCCCGAAACTACGTGAGCTACCCCGAAACAGCCTATAAATTAGGGCCAACCCGTCTCTGTGGCAAAAGAGTGGGAAGATTTCCGGGTAGAGGTGACAAACCTACCGAACCTAGTTATAGCTGGTTGCCTAAGAAATGAATAGAAGTTCAGCCTCACACTCCTTAACTCAAAAACAAATTTAAACTACACGAGACAAAGAAATATGTGAGAGTTAGTCAAAGGGGGTACAGCCCCTTTGAAACAGGACACAACCTCACCAGGAGGTTAAAGATTATATTAAACAAGATAAACCGCTCTAGTGGGCCTAAAAGCAGCCATCTAAACAGAAAGCGTTAAAGCTCTGGCGGACTAAAAATCCATTATCCAAATAAACTATCTAAAACCCCTAACATATTAGGTCGCCCCATGCCTACATGGAAAAGATACTGCTAAAATGAGTAATAAGAAGGAACCCCCTTCTCCTAGCCTACGTGTATATTAGATCGGACCCCCCACTAATAATTATCGAACCCAACCAAAGAGGGTAATGTGAACACCTAAAACACCAAGAAAACCTCACATCACAACAATCGTTAAACCCACACCGGAAGGCCTACATAGGAAAGACTAAAAGAAAAGGAAGGAACTCGGCAAACACTTACAAGCCTCGCCTGTTTACCAAAAACATCGCCTCCTGCAAAAATCAACGTATAGGAGGTCTTGCCTGCCCAGTGACAAGTTAAACGGCCGCGGTATTTTGACCGTGCGAAGGTAGCGCAATCACTTGTCTTTTAAATGAAGACCTGTATGAATGGTGGAACGAGGGCTTAACTGTCTCCCCTTTCAAGTCAATGAAATTGATCTGCCCGTGCAGAAGCGGGCATAAAACTACAAGACGAGAAGACCCTTTGGAGCTTAAGACTTAAGATCAACTATGTCAAGAATCACAAACAAGATTAAACTAAATAGCAACTGATCCCTGTCTTCGGTTGGGGCGACCGCGGGAGAAAACAAAGCTCCCACGCGGACCGGGATTATATCCTAAAACTAAGAGAGACATCTCTAAGGCACAGAACTTCTGACCACAAAGATCCGGCCTATGCCGATCAACGAACCAAGTTACCCTAGGGATAACAGCGCAATCCCCTTTAAGAGTCCATATCGACAAGGGGGTTTACGACCTCGATGTTGGATCAGGACATCCTAATGGTGCAGCCGCTATTAAGGGTTCGTTTGTTCAACGATTAAAGTCCTACGTGATCTGAGTTCAGACCGGAGCAATCCAGGTCAGTTTCTATCTGTAATGCCACTTTTCCTAGTACGAAAGGACCGGAAAAAGGGGGCCCATATTATTAATACGCCCCACCACTATTTAATGCAACCAACTAAATTAAATAATGAGAGGGCATAACCCAAAAATCGAGATAAGATTATTAAGATGGCAGAGCCCGGTAATTGCAAAAGGCCTAAGCCCTTTCCCCCGGAGGTTCAAATCCTCCTCTTAATTATGATAACACTTCTAATTACCTATCTAATTAATCCTCTAGCCTACATTGTACCCGTACTACTAGCAGTTGCTTTCCTAACCCTAATTGAACGTAAAGTACTAGGGTACATGCAGCTCCGTAAAGGACCCAATGTAGTAGGACCCTACGGACTCTTGCAACCAATTGCAGACGGTGTAAAACTATTCATTAAAGAACCCGTACGCCCTTCAACAGCCTCCCCATTTCTTTTCCTCGCCACCCCCATACTAGCTCTCACCTTGGCCCTAACCCTATGAGCACCAATACCCATACCACATTCAATAACAGACCTAAACTTGGGTATATTATTTATCTTAGCCCTTTCCAGCTTAGCAGTCTACTCAATTCTAGGCTCAGGATGAGCCTCTAATTCAAAATATGCCTTAATCGGAGCCCTACGAGCGGTCGCCCAAACCATTTCCTATGAAGTTAGTTTAGGACTAATTCTATTATCAATCATTATCTTCACAGCAGGGTTTACCCTCCAAATATTCAACACAACACAAGAAGCAGTATGACTACTTATCCCCGCCTGGCCCCTAGCCGCCATATGATACATTTCTACTCTAGCAGAAACAAACCGAGCTCCTTTCGACCTCACAGAGGGTGAATCAGAACTCGTTTCTGGCTTCAACGTAGAATACGCCGGAGGACCATTCGCCCTTTTCTTCCTAGCCGAATACGCTAACATCTTACTAATAAACACCCTCTCAACCATCCTATTTTTAGGCGCAACCCACAACATTATTATACCCGAAATCACCTCAATCAACATTATAACAAAAGCTGCTCTACTCTCCATACTATTCTTATGAGTCCGTGCATCATACCCCCGATTCCGATATGATCAACTAATACACCTCGTATGAAAAAACTTCCTGCCCCTAACACTAGCCCTAATTCTATGACACATTGCCCTGCCCATCGCACTAACAGGCTTACCACCCCAACTGTAACCAAGGAGCTGTGCCCGAATGCCCAAGGACCACTTTGATAGAGTGAATTATGGAGGTTAAAATCCCCCCAGCTCCTTAGAAAGAAGGGACTCGAACCCATATTGTGGAGATCAAAACCCCAAGTGTTTCCATTACACCACTTCCTAGTAAGATCAGCTAAATCAAGCTTTTGGGCCCATACCCCAAAAATGTAGGTTAAAATCCTTCTCTTACCAATGAGCCCATACATTATTATAATTTTACTATCCAGCCTCGGCTTAGGTACAGCCCTGACATTCATGAGCTCCCACTGATTACTGGCCTGAATAGGACTTGAAATTAATACACTAGCAATTTTACCCCTAATTAGCCAACACCACCACCCACGAGCAGTAGTAGCAACAACTAAATATTTCTTAGCACAAGCAGCTGCAGCTGCAACAATTCTATTCGCCAGCACTATCAATGCCTGAGCAACAGGAGAATGAAACATTAATTGCTTAACCCACCCAATTGCAACCACACTCGTCACAATAGCCCTGGCATTAAAAGTAGGACTGGCCCCAATACATTTCTGAATACCTCCTGTAATACAAGGACTAGACCTCACAACAGGGCTTATCATAGCCACCTGACAAAAACTAGCCCCTTTCGCCCTAATTATCCAAATAGCCCCATTCACCCACCCCCAATTATTAACAGCCTTAGGATTACTATCAGTTTTCATTGGAGGATGAGGAGGCCTAAACCAAACCCAACTACGAAAAATCCTAGCTTACTCATCAATCGCCCACCTTGGATGAATAACTGTAATTGTACAACTCAAACCACAACTAACTATCCTAACATTATCCCTATATATTATCATAACAACAGCAACCTTCTTAACATTTAAATTAATAAACACCACAAAAATCAATACGCTAGCAACGAGCTGAGCTAAAGCCCCCATTCTAACCGCAACTGCCGCTCTTGCCTTACTATCACTAGGAGGGCTCCCTCCATTAACAGGCTTCATGCCAAAATGACTAATTCTACAAGAACTTACTACGCAAGGCCTCCCCCTAACTGCAACAATAATAGCACTCAGCGCACTATTAAGCCTATATTTCTACTTACGACTATGCTACTCTATAACCCTCACAATAGCCCCAAACACAAATAACGCCTTAACCCCCTGACGCCTACAAAACACACAAACCAAAAATCTGTTAGTCACCACAATAACCGCAACCCTTATACTACTTCCCCTAACCCCCCTCGCCCAAACACTAGTTAACTAGAGACTTAGGATAATGTAAGACCAAAAGCCTTCAAAGCTTTAAGTAGGAGTTAAAATCTCCTAGTCCCTGTCTAAGGCTTGCGGGACTCTATCCCACATCTTCTGAATGCAACTCAGACACTTTAATTAAGCTAAAGCCTTACTAGATGAGAAGGCCTCGATCCTACAAACTCCTAGTTAACAGCTAGACGCTCAAGCCAGCGAGCATTCATCTACTTTCCCCGCCTCCTTTAAAAAAGGCGGGGAAAGCCCCGGCAGGCAATTAGCCTGCATCTTCGGATTTGCAATCCGATGTGTAATACACCACAAGACTTGATAGGAAAAGGACTTAAACCTTTGTACATGGAGCTACAATCCACCGCCTAAACCCTCGGCCACCCTACCTGTGACAATCACACGCTGATTCTTCTCAACTAACCATAAAGACATTGGTACCCTCTACTTAGTATTTGGTGCTTGAGCCGGAATAGTTGGTACAGCCCTTAGCCTGCTAATTCGGGCTGAGCTAGCCCAACCCGGAGCCCTTCTAGGGGATGACCAGATTTACAACGTTATTGTTACTGCTCATGCCTTCATTATAATTTTCTTTATAGTAATACCAATCATAATCGGAGGCTTTGGTAACTGACTTGTGCCACTAATAATTGGCGCACCAGATATAGCATTCCCACGAATAAATAATATAAGCTTCTGACTACTTCCCCCCTCTTTCCTACTGCTATTAGCTTCTTCTGGAGTTGAAGCCGGGGCAGGCACAGGATGAACTGTTTATCCCCCTCTTGCCGGAAATCTTGCACACGCCGGGGCTTCTGTAGACTTAACCATCTTTTCTCTGCACCTCGCAGGTGTATCCTCTATTCTAGGAGCCATTAATTTTATTACAACCATTATTAACATGAAACCCCCTGCCATCTCCCAATACCAAACCCCTCTATTTGTTTGAGCCGTTCTAATTACAGCCGTACTTCTACTATTATCCCTACCCGTTCTGGCTGCTGGCATTACAATACTCCTAACAGACCGTAACCTTAATACAACATTCTTTGATCCTGCCGGAGGAGGAGACCCTATCCTTTATCAACATTTATTTTGATTCTTTGGCCACCCAGAAGTATACATTTTAATTCTTCCAGGCTTTGGAATAATTTCTCACATCGTAGCCTACTACTCCGGGAAAAAAGAACCCTTTGGTTATATAGGAATAGTTTGAGCTATAATAGCCATCGGTTTATTAGGCTTCATCGTATGAGCCCATCACATATTTACAGTAGGAATGGATGTAGACACTCGAGCATACTTTACATCCGCAACAATAATTATCGCAATCCCAACAGGTGTAAAAGTATTCAGCTGACTTGCTACCCTACATGGAGGATCCATCAAATGAGAAACCCCTATACTATGGGCCCTTGGATTTATCTTCCTATTTACTGTAGGAGGGCTTACAGGAATCGTATTAGCCAACTCATCCTTAGACATTGTACTTCATGACACATATTATGTAGTAGCCCACTTTCATTATGTCCTATCAATAGGAGCCGTATTTGCCATTATAGGAGCCTTCGTACACTGATTCCCTCTATTCACAGGTTACACAATACATGACACCTGAACAAAAATTCACTTCGGAACAATATTTGTAGGAGTTAATCTCACCTTCTTCCCCCAACATTTCCTAGGCTTAGCCGGAATGCCACGACGATACTCAGACTACCCAGACGCCTACTCACTATGAAACATTATTTCATCTATTGGCTCTATAATCTCTCTAGTAGCAGTCGTAATATTCCTTTATATTTTATGAGAAGCCTTCACTGCTAAACGAGAAGTAATGTCCGTCGAATTAACCTCTACAAACGTAGAATGATTACACGGATGTCCTCCCCCTTACCACACATTTGAAGAACCAGCATTCGTACAAGTACGAACAAATTAACGAGAAAGGAAGGAATCGAACCCCCATAAACTAGTTTCAAGCCAGTCACATAACCGCTCTGTCACTTTCTTCTATAAGATACTAGTAAAAAAGAATATTACATTGCCTTGTCAAGGCAAAATTGTAGGTTAAAGTCCTGCGTATCTTAAGCTTAACAGCTTAATGGCACATCCCTCACAATTAGGATTCCAAGACGCGGCCTCCCCTGTAATAGAAGAACTTCTCCACTTCCACGACCATGCCTTAATAATCGTTTTTCTAATTAGCACCTTAGTACTATATATTATTGTTGTAATAGTTACCACCAAACTTACCAACAAATACATCTTAGATTCTCAAGAAATTGAAATTGTATGAACAATTCTACCAGCTGTAATCCTAATTCTGATTGCTCTCCCATCCCTTCGAATTCTTTATCTAATAGATGAAGTAAATGATCCTCATTTAACTGTAAAAGCCATAGGACACCAATGATACTGAAGCTATGAATATACAGATTATGAAAATCTAGCTTTCGATTCATATATAATCCCAACACAAGACCTAGTCCCAGGCCAATTCCGACTACTTGAAACTGACCATCGAATAGTAATTCCAATAGAATCTCCAATTCGAGTACTAGTATCAGCTGAAGACGTATTACACTCCTGAGCTGTTCCTGCACTAGGAATTAAAATAGACGCCGTACCAGGACGACTAAACCAAACATCCTTTATCACCTCCCGCCCAGGAGTATTCTACGGTCAATGTTCTGAAATTTGCGGGGCCAACCACAGCTTTATACCAATTGTTGTAGAAGCCGTTCCTCTAGAACATTTTGAAAATTGATCCTCCCTTATGCTTGAAGACGCCTCACTAGGAAGCTAAATAGGGTTTAGCGTTAGCCTTTTAAGCTAAAGATTGGTGCCCCCCACCCACCCCTAGTGACATGCCACAATTAAACCCCGCCCCATGATTTGCAATCCTTGTGTTCTCATGACTAATTTTTCTAACAGTAATCCCCAACAAAGTACTAAGCCACACATTTACAAATGAAATCACAGCACTAAGCGCCGAAACCCTTAAATCAGACACCTGAAACTGACCATGGCACTAAACCTATTTGATCAATTTATAAGCCCCACACACCTGGGAATTCCCCTAATTGCTATTGCACTTACCTTACCTTGAATCCTAGTGCCCGCCCCCACTAACCGTTATCAAAACAACCGTTTAGTATCTCTTCAAAGCTGATTTATTAAAACATTTACACAACAACTACTACTCCCCATCAACCAAGCAGGCCACAAATGAGCAATAATTCTAGCCTCATTAATAATCTTCATTTTAACACTTAATGTCCTAGGCTTACTCCCTTACACTTTTACACCAACAACCCAACTATCATTAAATATAGGTCTAGCTGTCCCACTTTGACTAGCAACCGTAATTATTGGACTACGAAATCAACCAACAGCGGCACTAGGCCATCTCCTACCAGAAGGTACTCCCGTTCCATTAATTCCAGTTCTAATCATTATCGAAACAATTAGTCTATTTATTCGACCTTTAGCACTAGGAGTACGATTAACAGCTAACCTTACAGCTGGCCACCTATTAATCCAACTAATTTCAACCGCCACAATTACACTAATGCCTATAATAACAACAGTAGCCACACTCACCGCCATTCTACTAGTATTACTAACACTACTAGAAGTAGCGGTAGCCGTAATTCAAGCTTATGTGTTTGTTCTCTTATTAAGCCTATACCTACAAGAAAACGTCTAATGGCCCACCAAGCACATGCATATCATATGGTAGATCCTAGCCCATGGCCCCTAACCGGCGCAGTAGCTGCTCTCCTAATAACATCAGGTTTAGCAATCTGATTCCACTTTCACTCAACAACTCTAATAACCCTAGGCCTAGTACTATTACTCCTCACTATGTATCAATGATGACGAGACATCGTACGAGAAGGCACCTTTCAAGGCCACCATACACCACCCGTACAAAAAGGCCTACGATATGGCATAATTCTTTTCATTACATCAGAAGTTTTCTTCTTCCTAGGATTTTTCTGAGCATTTTACCACTCCAGTCTCGCCCCTACACCAGAACTTGGAGGATGCTGACCCCCCACTGGAATTACAACCCTAGACCCCTTCGAAGTGCCACTCCTTAACACCGCCGTTCTCCTGGCATCCGGCGTAACTGTCACATGAGCCCACCACAGCCTAATAGAAGGAGAACGCAAACAAGCTATTCAATCCCTTGCCCTTACAATCCTGCTAGGTCTGTACTTCACTGCCCTTCAAGCCATAGAATACTATGAAGCCCCTTTCACCATCGCAGACGGAGTATATGGCTCAACATTCTTCGTAGCAACAGGCTTCCACGGACTCCATGTTATTATTGGCTCAACTTTCCTAGCTGTCGGCCTTTTACGACAAATTCAATACCACTTTACATCAGAACACCACTTTGGATTCGAAGCAGCTGCCTGATATTGACACTTCGTAGATGTTGTATGATTATTCTTATATGTCTCTATTTACTGATGAGGCTCATATCTTTCTAGTATTCAAAGTCAGTACGAGTGACTTCCAATCACCTAGTCTTGGTTAAAATCCAAGGAAAGATAATGAATCTAATTATAGTTATAATAGCTATCTCCACAGCCCTTTCCATAATTCTAGCCCTAGTGTCATTCTGATTACCTCAGATAAGCCCTGACACAGAAAAACTATCCCCATACGAATGCGGCTTTGACCTCCTTGGATCAGCACGCCTACCTTTTTCCCTACGCTTCTTCCTAATTGCTATCCTATTTCTGCTATTCGATCTAGAAATCGCTCTCCTACTACCACTGCCCTGAGGAAACCAACTACCAGACCCCTCATATACTCTTCTATGAGCCGCAACTGTACTAATTCTACTTACATTAGGCCTAATTTATGAATGAGTTCAAGGAGGCCTAGAATGAGCTGAATAGGGAATTAGTCCAAAAATAAGACCTCTGATTTCGGCTCAGAAAACCACGGTTAAAGTCCGTGATTCCCTTATGACACCCGTATACTTCACCTTTACCTCAGCATTCACCCTCGGACTAACAGGCCTAGCATTTCACCGCAATCACCTAATATCCGCATTACTCTGTCTAGAGGGCATAATACTATCCTTATTCCTAGCCCTGGCCCTTTGAATACTACAACTAGAAGCTACCGCCTTTTCTGCTGCGCCCATCCTACTATTGGCCTTTTCAGCCTGCGAAGCCAGCGCAGGCCTAGCATTATTAGTCGCTACAGCCCGAACCCACGGAACAGACCGCCTACAAGCCCTAAACCTCCTACAATGCTAAAAATTTTAATTCCCACAATTATACTATTCCCCACAATCTGAGTAACCTCCCCAAAATGGCTATGAACCACAACAACCTTTCAAAGTTTTATTATCGCTCTAATTAGCCTTACTTGATTAAAATATTATGAAGATATGGGCTGGGAGTCATTGAATGTGTACATGGGCACAGATTCCTTAGCATCCCCTGTAGTAGTCCTCACCAACTGATTGCTCCCTCGAATAATTCTGGCCAGCCAAAATCAAGTCAAAACAGAACCCGTCACTCGCCAACGAACCTACATCACCCTACTAACCTCCCTACAAGCATTTTTAATCCTGGCATTCGGAGCTACCGAAATCATCATATTTTATATCATGTTTGAAGCAACCCTCATCCCAACACTGATTATCATTACTCGATGAGGTAATCAAGCCGAACGACTAAGCGCAGGAACTTATTTTCTATTTTACACCTTAACCGGCTCCCTACCTCTACTAGTTGCCCTTCTACTACTACACACGGATCTAGGAACTCTCTCAATAATTACCATTCAATACTCCCAACCTCTAAATCTTTATACATGAGGAGACAAGCTCTGATGAGCCGGCTGCTTAATCGCATTCCTAGTAAAGATGCCACTATACGGTATTCACCTATGACTACCAAAAGCCCATGTAGAAGCCCCCGTAGCAGGCTCAATAGTCCTAGCAGCAATTCTACTAAAACTGGGAGGCTATGGCATAATACGAATAATAATCATCCTAGACCCCCTATCAAAAGACTTAGTCTACCCCATCATTGCCTTGGCCCTATGAGGCGTAATTATAACAGGCTCTATTTGTCTACGACAAACGGACCTCAAATCACTAATCGCCTATTCATCCGTAAGTCACATAGGCTTAGTAGCAGGAGGAATTTTAATTCAAACACCATGAGGTTTTACCGGAGCTTTAGTACTAATAATTGCTCACGGCCTAGTATCCTCTGCCCTATTCTGCCTAGCTAATACAACTTACGAACGAACCCATAGCCGAACTATAGTACTAGCCCGAGGTCTCCAAATTATCTTCCCACTAACAGCCACCTGATGATTCATTGCTAACCTAGCAAACCTAGCACTACCCCCTCTCCCAAACCTAATAGGAGAATTGATAATTATTACAACAATATTTAACTGATCCCCCTGAACCCTTATCCTAACAGGAGCGGGGACTCTTATCACCGCAGCCTACTCCCTGTATTTATTCTTAATAACACAACGAGGACCCCTCCCCCAACATATTACTAACTTACAGCCCTTCCACACACGAGAGCACTTACTAATAACACTCCACCTCCTCCCCGTCATTCTTCTCATCACAAAACCAGAAATTATATGAGGCTGATGATATTGTAGATATAGTTTAACACAAAACATTAGATTGTGGTTCTAAAAATAGAGGTTAAATTCCTCTTATCCACCGAAAGAGGCCAGAGGCAATAAGGACTGCTAATCCCTATCACCATGGTTAAATTCCATGGCTCATTCAAACGCTTCTAAAGGATAATAGTTCATCCGTTGGTCTTAGGAACCAAAAACTCTTGGTGCAACTCCAAGTAGCAGCTATGGTAAATACTATTATGACTACTACTCTCCTATTAACCTTAACAACACTCATTTGACCCCTTATCATAACACTTAACCCCCAACCCCTAAAACAAGACTGAGCCCTTAAACATGCCAAAACAGCAGTAAGTACTGCATTCTTCATTAATATCATTCCCTTAATCATTTTCTTAGATCAAGGAACAGAAACCATTATTACTACATGAAATTGAATAAACATTTCAAGTTTCGACATTAACATCAGCTTTAAATTCGACCACTACTCATTAATTTTCACCCCCGTAGCCCTATACGTAACCTGATCAATTCTAGAATTCGCATCATGATACATGCACTCCGACCCCTATCTAAACCGATTTTTCAAATATCTACTATTATTCCTAGTAGCAATAATCACCCTAGTCACCGCCAACAACATATTCCAACTCTTCATCGGCTGAGAAGGAGTAGGAATCATATCCTTTCTACTCATTGGCTGATGACACGGCCGAGCCGACGCCAACACAGCAGCCATACAAGCAGTCATTTATAACCGCGTCGGAGACGTAGGCCTAATCCTGGCCATAGCCTGAATCGCAATAAACTTCAACTCCTGAGAAATTCCCCAAATCTTCCTCCTGTCTAAGGACTTCGACATAACCCTGCCTTTGATAGGAATTATTCTAGCTGCCACTGGAAAATCTGCACAATTTGGCCTACACCCCTGACTCCCTTCCGCCATAGAAGGTCCAACCCCGGTGTCAGCTCTACTACACTCAAGCACCATAGTCGTTGCAGGCATTTTCTTACTAATCCGACTCCACCCTTTAATAGAAAATAACCAACTAGCATTAACCACCTGCCTATGCTTAGGCGCCCTAACAACCCTCTTTACTGCTACCTGCGCCCTCACCCAAAATGACATCAAAAAAATTGTAGCATTTTCAACATCAAGCCAACTAGGCTTAATAATAGTCACTATTGGATTAAACCAGCCCCAACTAGCCTTCCTACACATCTGCACCCACGCTTTCTTCAAAGCCATACTATTCCTCTGCTCAGGATCCATCATCCACAGCCTTAATGATGAACAAGACATCCGAAAAATAGGAGGCCTACACAAACTCATACCATTCACTTCCTCCTGCCTCATTATTGGAAGCCTCGCCCTCACAGGAATACCTTTCCTAGCAGGATTCTTCTCAAAAGACGCAATCATTGAAGCCCTAAACACCTCTCACTTAAACGCCTGAGCCCTGACCCTAACACTAATCGCCACATCCTTCACTGCAGTATATAGCCTACGAGTAATCTTCTTTGTAACCATAGGCTCCCCCCGATTCCCACCCCTATCTCCAATCAACGAAAACCACCAAACACTAACTGCACCAATCGAACGCCTAGCCTGAGGAAGCATTATCGCAGGTCTAATCCTTACCCTAAACTTTCTACCCTCAAAAACCCCTACCATGACAATGCCCCCCTCCCTTAAATTAGCCGCGTTACTAGTCACAATTGCAGGCCTCATTATTGCACTAACCTTAGCCACAGCCACCACCAAACAAATTAAAATCACTCCTTCACTCCTATTCCATAACTTCTCCAACATACTAGGATTCTTTCCCCCCATTATTCACCGAATAATACCTAAACTAAACCTCTTATTAGGCAAACAAGCAACTAAATTCGACCGGCAATGACTAGAAATCGGACCAAAAGGCCTACACCCTGCACACCACTATATCTCCTCGCTCTTTGACAAAGCCAACACAAACATTATTAAAGTCTATTTAACCTCCTACTTAATCTCAATTGCCCTAGCCATCACCCTCCTATCCGCACTTTAAACCGCTCGAAGCGCCCCACGACTCAAACCACGCGTTAATTCTAACACTACAAAAAGACATAATAACAAAACTCACGCACACACAACCAACATCCCACCCCCAACAGAATACATTAAAGAAACACCCCCCACGTCCCCACGTACCATAAAAAATTCCTTAAACTGGTGGTCAACAACCCAACCCCCATAACCAGTTCAAAATCACCACCCCACCACCCCAACTACAAACAAATACATCACAACATAAGTTTTCACCGACCCCGCCCCCCATGTCTCAGGAAAAGGCTCAGAAGCCAAAGCCGCTGAATAAGCAAATACTACTAATATACCCCCCAAATAAATTAAAAATAGTATTAAACCAATTAATGACCCACCATGCCCAACCAAAACCACGCACCCCACCCCAGCCGCTATCGCCAACCCTAAAGCCGCGAAATACGGAGCAGGATTAGAAGCAACCCCCACCAAACCCACCACCAAACTCAATAAAAGAAGATCAAGAAAATACATCATAATTCTCACCAGGACTTTAACCAGGACTAATGACTTGAAAAACCACCGTTGTAATTCAACTATAAGAACTTATGGTCATCCGAAAAACACACCCCTTATTCAAAATTGTTAACAACGCACTAATTGATCTCCCCGCCCCCTCCAACATCTCCGCATGATGAAACTTTGGCTCCCTCCTACTACTTTGTCTAATAACACAAATTCTAACAGGACTATTCCTAGCCATACACTACACATCAGACATTTCAACTGCATTTTCATCCGTAGCCCACATCTGTCGAGACGTAAACTACGGGTGAGTTATCCGCAACCTCCACGCCAATGGAGCCTCCTTCTTTTTCCTTTGTATTTACTTACATATCGGCCGAGGCCTATACTACGGCTCCTACCTATATAAAGAAACCTGAAACATTGGAGTCGTTCTATTACTTCTCACAATAGCAACAGCATTTGTTGGATACGTACTACCATGAGGTCAAATATCTTTTTGAGGTGCAACAGTCATTACAAATCTCCTATCAGCAGTCCCCTATATAGGAGACATACTAGTACAATGAATCTGAGGCGGCTTCTCCGTAGACAATGCAACTCTAACACGATTCTTCGCATTCCACTTCCTATTACCATTCGCAGTCGTAGGGGCCACACTCCTACATGCCCTCTTCCTGCATGAAACCGGTTCAAATAACCCACTAGGCCTAAACTCTGATGCAGACAAAATCTCTTTCCACCCCTACTTCTCTTACAAAGACATTTTAGGATTCATCATCCTATTAACAGCCCTAGCATCTCTAGCACTCTTTTCCCCCAACCTCCTAGGAGATCCAGAAAACTTCACCCCAGCTAACCCCTTGGTAACCCCTCCCCACATCAAGCCAGAATGATACTTCCTATTTGCATACGCCATCCTACGCTCTATTCCTAACAAACTAGGAGGAGTCCTCGCCCTATTATTCTCCATCCTCGTACTCATAGTCGTGCCCCTACTCCACACGTCCAAACAACAAGGCCTTACCTTCCGCCCCGTCGCCCAGTTCATATTTTGACTCCTAGTAGCGGACGTAATAATCCTCACCTGAATCGGAGGAATACCAGTTGAACACCCTTTCGTCATCATCGGACAAATTGCCTCCGTCCTATACTTCTCATTATTCCTCATCTTAAACCCCCTAACGGGCTGACTAGAAAACAAACTCCTTAACCTTCATTGCCCTAGTAGCTTAGCCCATAAAGCGCCGGTCTTGTAATCCGGAGATCGAAGGTTAAAATCCTTCCTAGTGCCAGAAAAGAGAGATTTTAACTCCCACCCCTAACTCCCAAAGCTAGGATTCTAAACTAAACTATTTTCTGTTAACAGCATGTTCCGACATGCATTAATTTACTATGGTATAGTACATAATATGCATAACACAACCCTATGCTTTAGTACATATTATGCATGATTTTACATAATGGTTTAATATCATTAGATTAAACTCGGCCATACAAATTATATAACATCCTCCTACATCACCTAATAACATAACCACTACATACACATGCCACCTATTGAAGTTCCACTAGAACTCCCGTTAAACGGAAGAAATTGCCTACCTCAAATAACTGCATGTTCCAATAATTCCTATGCCTGAACAACGGTTCTTTTAATCAAACCTTATTAATGTAGTAAGAGACCACCAACCCTATATACCTTAATGTACGAGCTCCTTGATAGGGTCAGGGACAAAAATCGTGGGGGTCACAACTGCACCAAGCCTGGCATCTGGTTCCTATTTCAGGTCCATTTCATTTCGGCATCTGGTTCCTATTTCAGGTCCATTTCACTTCTAGCCCCCCAAAAGTGAATTATCCTGGCATAAGTTATTGGTGGGACTTCTCTATAGCACAAACTCCCCAAGCAAAGCGTTCATTTAAAGGCATGGGGTTCTTTTTTTTGGGATCACTTTCACTTGGCATATTTCATGCATCAATCCCAACAAGTCCCATCAAGGGAGTCCATTTCCTTGCTTCATAAATATTTATGTGTGCCTTAATGACATAATCCTAAAGATCCACAGATATGTATTTCATGTGCATACCTTTACTCCCGATTCCACATACTTACTATGAGAGTCCCCCCTTCTCGCGCGCGGTAAACCCCCCTACCCCCTAATGCCCAGCAAGTCCTAAGTTATCCTGTTAAACCCCTAAACCAGGTTAGGCCCGATTGGCATCATCAACTAATTATGGCGTGTGTTGATATATAGTGTTATAAATTTGAATTATATTATATA